ATAAGAAAAATATGATAAATACGGCGAATTTTTGGCAGAAGATATGAAATGAATTGATAAAGAAGTAAGTCGTAGGAAAAAGACGTAGTATTATATTAGTAATATGTGTCCTATATGTCCAAATCTAAATCGGATCTATTTTTACTCGGAGTAGAGCGGAAACCTAAAAGAATTGAAGAAGCCCATTCAGGAACAAGAAAATGACATCGTCATTTGGATTCGATCTCGATGAATCAACATACATCAATGATAAGTTAATTCGATAAGTTTAATGGTAATGGATTTTTTATAGGAAAGGGGAACAAAACTACTTGAAAAATAGAAAAAAAGTCGCTTTGTTAATAAAATAAATTCGAAAATGAGATTCGAAAAGGCGTCACGCTATGAAAAAAAGGAAAGAGAGCCGGAATCTACACATTGGTTTTTTCTCAATTTTTGTTGAACCGTATGCATCAAAAGGTGCCTGTACGGCTCTTAAGGGATAAAAATTTGATCCTAATCAACCGACTTTATCGAGAAAGATTCCTTTTTTTAGGTGACGAGGTTAATGCCGAGACCTCGAATCAACTTAGTGGTTTGATGCTATTTCTCGCTATAGAAGAGCCTTCGAGAGATCTGTTTTTGTATATAAACTCTCCCGGCGGGTTGGTAATATCCGGAGTAGCTATTTATCAAACTATGAAACTTATACCCCCTGATGTGCATACAATAGGCATGGGCATAGTCGCCTCAATGGCTTCCTTTATCTTGACCGGAGGAACAATCCCCACACGTCTCGCATTCCCTCACGCTAGGCGCCAATGCGTTTTTTAAGAAAAAAAGACGATGCCTTCGCCATATGAAATATGATAAGTAAAAATAGCATGGCACTTCGAATTCGATATGAGAATTTTTTTTCAAAACATAGAATAGATTATATATCGAAAAAAAAAGTAGTATGAAAGGAGTATAAAAAGAAAAGGGGTATTCCCGATTTTATCCAGGCCCTTTTCAGTGTTACAAACTTTTCCTTTTCGCCCGAAGAACTTTTAACAATATTTATGTTAAAAAGAGTACGAAAAAAAAAGAAACTTTGGGATTGCTGAATCCCAAATGAGATAAATATATAAAAAGCAACGGGGCCATCATAGTATTTTAAACTGTTCGGAAAGGGAAGGATGGTAATTGGATCATTCATTTGCCCACCCAAATCTGATAAAATAAACCCAAGATCGAATCTATATTCTTTCTCTTTCGTCGCTGTAAGGTAAAAAAAATTCCACGTATGCAATGTCAATTCCAATGTAGAGCCGTATGCATCAAAAAGTGCCTGTACGGCTCTTAAATTCTATTCTATCTTTTTTTATTATTCTGTCTCTCTGTCCCTCTCCTCTATCTCATCATGCGAAATTGACCACCCGTTTATTATTTTGTATCGTTTATTATTCTGTCTCTCTGTCCGTCCCTGGGTCCCTCTATCTGATCATCCCAAATATCTGATCATCCCCCATATGTGATCATTCCACAGATCTGATCATCCCAAATAGAGCAACCGTTTATTATTGGGTCTCTCTATCTGATCATTGAAAATGGAACCGGTTGTTCTATCATCAGGCTACATCAGGGTAATGATACATCAACCGGCAAGTACTTATTTTAAATTACCGGTGGGCGAATTTGTCTTGGAATCGGAAGAACTCTTGAAAATTCGTAAATCCGTCGTAGAGTGTTACGTACAACACACAGGCCAACCCTTTTGGGTTATATCCGAAGATCTGGAGAGGGATACTTTTATGTCAGCAACAGAAGCCCTAAGTTATGGGATTGTTGATTTGATAGCGTGTTGAATAAAAATGGCAGTGTCTCGACCTCCGGCCCCCTACATTCTGCCAAAATAAATAAACTACTAAACTAAATAGAGAGGAAATTCAGAAATATCCGGTTAAGATCGATCTAAACCAACCGATTCATTATGTATATGATTCAACATGCCAACTATTAAACAACTTATTAGAAACACAAGACAGCCAATTAGAAATGTCACAAAATCCCCCGCTCTTCGGGGATGTCCTCAGCGCCGAGGAACATGTACTAGGGTGTATGTGCGACTCGTTCAGATCCTCGCTGGGACAAAATAAGGGAAACCCATTTTCCAGTATCAATGTCAGTACCAGTGAATGGGATAAAATGGAAGGAAGAAAAGGACGTTCACTATTAAAAAAAGATATATTATATCCTTCTAGTGTGTTGGAATTTATGGTTTCCATTGGTGCAAATCCAATCATTTCAATTTTGAATTGAAGATGAAAAAAATTCCTCATTGGTAACAAATGGTTATCCATTAAGCGGGGTAAATCCTATTTTCAAAGCAGAAATCTTATGTCTCTACTTTTGAAAAAACGGACTAAGAGGGTCAGCTACTCCGCAAATCTTCATAATTAAATACCGTTACTGTATAGGTAGATCTCGTTGTGAAAGACCTATGACTAGATAATTCATGGGTAGAGCCAAAGAATGTGAACTGTACAAGTTCCCAATAGCATTGATTAAATAAAGTAAAGGGGCTCCGGTGTATAGAGAGTACCTCACCGTTTAAGACGTAACCATAGAAACGATGGAACCCACTATTTCGTTTTTTATGTTTTATGTTTTTTAATACCTAGCATCAATACAATTTCTTATTTCGAGGTGAAATGCCTATAAAAAAAAGAGAAATCGTGGTCGGGAAGGTTATAGTAGCCAAAGCCATTGGAATTTTTATTTTATACATTGGAAGAGTCCGTTTTGTTATTAACAAACTAAAAAAGAGGAAAAGAATAACCGAAAGAACAGAAATCAATTAGTTATTCATTAAAGTTTCATTTATTCAATGACCAGAACTAAACGAGGATATATAGCTCGTAGACGTAGAACAAAAATGCGTTTATTTGCATCAACATTTCGGGGGGCTCGTTCAAGACGTACTCGAATAATTATTGAACAGAAAATAAGAGCTTTGGTTTCGTCTCATCGAGATAGAGATAGGCAAAAGAGAGATTTTCGTCGTTTGTGGATCACTCGGATAAATGCAGTAATTCGCGAGAATTGGGTATCCTATAGTTATAGGATATTAATACACAATCTGTACAAGAGACAATTGCTTCTTAATCGTAAAATGCTTGCACAAATAGCTATATTAAATAGGAATTGTCTTTATATGATTTCCAATGAGATTGTACAATAAGTAGATTGGAAGGAATCCGCCCCAATAGTTGAAATCGAGTTTGCTGGAGAATAAACTCCGGGAAGGTAGAGTAGAAATTAGTATGATAAAGAGAATATGATAAAGTCGCTCAAAATAAAATGAGTAAACACGTACAATATCCAATAAAAAAAGATTGCTTCACAGTCTTGTTTTTTTCTTACAATACGGCAATCTAAGCAAGATTGGATTCCCGAATTTTTCGAACAAAATCTGAATCTGTGTTTGAGTTCGAATTGGAATTTTAATTCAATTGAGGAGTAAGCTTTTTTATTTATTTCTGGTTCTAAGACCAATAGTTCTGCCGGCCGACCCGCCTCTTTGAAATTGAAATTGTTTCGCATTATTAAGATTCGGAAGAAAAGGTAACAAAGATAAAATACGAGCTTGTTTTATAGCAATAGTAATTAATCTTTGTTGTTTTAAAGTCAATCTATTTACCCGTCTAGATAATATTTTTCCTTGTTCACTAATAAATCGACTAATTAAACTCACGTTTCGATAATCAATTCGATCCCCCGATTGGATCGGGGGCAAACGCCTACGAAAAGATCGCTTGGATTTCAGAAAGAGTCGCTTGGATTTATCCATGGTTTGTTTATTCCTTATCCCGAAAATACTATTTGAATCTGATCCAAAATCAAATCATTTAGAATGAAAAAGGATTTGATTTGGTTTTTTTTTTTCTTTTTTTTTCTATTTTTCTATTTAAGTTATTATATATTATTATAGATATAAGATTATAGATATAAGCTATATTATAGAAATCTTGTTCTATATATATATAATAGAATAATATGGTATGTCCCCTTTCATTCTTCCTTGTAAAAAGTGACAGACACTCGAGTCGATCTATTTCTTTATCTCCCCGTGAATCGTATGTTTGTAACAATAGGAACAGAATTTTCTCAATTCCAATCGACTAGGCGTATTGTGTCGATTCTTTTGAGTAATATATCTGGAAATACCCGTCGATTCCTTATTAACACCCCTTCGAACACAATTCGTACATTCCAAGATAACCGTTACACGGGCATCTTTACCCTTGGCCATAACATAAACCCCCTTTGAGTTTTTGATTCAACCAACTCTTCTATTTTCCGATCTAAAGGGAAAAAAGGAAAGAAAAAAAATAGAAGTTGCTCTAACTCGAAATTTTGAAAGATTTCGTTGCAATCACAACACAATATAGTAAGTAATATTAAATATTAAATAAAAAACAAAAAAAGGAAAATAAGGATTTCTAACTCTATTTAATTTCGTTCTATTTCCAATAGAATTCTATTCGAAGTATAGTATTTCATTTAAATATCTTGTATGATATTCTTGTTTTAGACAGATTTCCGTTCTCATGATATTTTTTATCAATTGAATTGGATGCGGAAACAGAATTTAGCCGAGGTTGAATCTACTTTTTTATTTCTCTTTCCTCCTTTCTTTATTCTACCTTTATTCTACTTAATTGGATCTAATTCTATTTTATCTAAAAGAAAAGAAGGGGAGGGATTAGTCACAGATCTTTTGATTCTATCTGTAATCTTCTTCACCCCTTCCCATGTCAATAATTAGCCATGTCAATAACTAGAATCAAAAAAAAGGGAATGTCAACGCATCCGGGAATAAACGATTGATCTCTATCAATAGACCGGCTAAAGCCCCGAACCATAGAGTACTTAGTACCGGTGCCACGGAAAGATATGTTTTTAAATCTCGCATTTCAAATCCTCCTTCTTTATTGTAATGCATAATGGTAATACATATGTAATCAGATGTATATGTAAGTCGTTAAGAACCGCTTGTATTTGTACACGGAATTCCTAATTCAAATTGAAATGTACGCAGATTCGGTAGATAAGATTTTCCTTTTCTTAAAACCGAAATCCCTTTCCGACTGAGCATTCCCCCCAAAACATTCATTTTGAGTTCTTTTTTCCGATGGGTTCATATATTTCATATATAATATGTATAAGCCTTCTAATAATATTAATAACTAATAATAGAAAATATTATTAATATCTAATAATATATATTAAATATATAAGCCTTCTATTATTATATATATAAATCTATTATATGTTTATTATAGGAGACCAAAAAAAAGAAATGGCAAGATAACTTATATATCAATGGATATGGCTAAGGATAAAAAAATAAGGATTTGGAAAACAAGACAGGGATTCTCTACAATGACACAGTAGACCAATTGAAAGGGATGTAGCGCAGCTTGGTAGCGCGTTTGTTTTGGGTACAAAATGTCACGGGTTCAAATCCTGTCATCCCTACCTATTACTTCTCCTCTGAGCAGTAACGAGGGATCGATTTCAATCGATTAAAATCGTGCATACAGAATCTTTTTTTAGTATATCATATGTGCTATATGATAGCATACAAGATGTATTGCGATTACAAAATAAAATACTCTTCCTTACAGTCTTATCTATTGTGATAAGAAAGCGCTCTTAGTTCAGTTCGGTAGAACGTGGGTCTCCAAAACCCGATGTCGTAGGTTCAAATCCTACAGAGCGTGATTCGGGTCTTGGTTAGGTTAAGACGAAAATGACACTGTAGACCAATTGAACAGGAATCTGAATTTGACCTCCTTTTCAATTAAAGAAAAGAGGAGGTCAATCAAAAAAAAGATGTTAATTAATCAAAGGTCCAACTGATCACCACGTCTGTATTGTAAATATGCAGTTACAAATAATCCAGCTAAAGTAATAGGAATTAGACCTAAGACAATTCCAAATAGAAAAACTTCAATCATTTCAATTTGTTTGAAAGGGAAAAGGAAAAAGGAGAGGTAATATCTATCCCTAAATATTAATCCGCATGGCCCATGAATCTCAACGACTACTAATTGAAAATTGACGCGGTAAGGAACTATAGAATATATATATGAATACCACAAAAAGATTTCCTTTTATGAGCTCTAGTCATTCAATTCATTTCAAATAAGTCGTATCTTGGTCAGACCAATAAATAAAGCTGAGGTTATAGTTAAAGCCGCTAGTAGAAAACCGAAAAAACTAGTTATAGTAAGCATGAAGACGAAGGAGTTAAATCAAATATGTTCTTTTTTTATACATATGTTTATAAAGCACTTTCCTAAGTTTTCAACTTTGAAAGATACGAAGAATAAATACCAATTGGAATAAAAGAATAAGTTCACGTGACAGTTGTTAACTCAACAATCATTATAGACGGTATTAACAAAAAGAGAGAAGAGAGGAAGGGAGATAGAAAAAGAAATCAATTAATCATTTGTAACATCTACCCATCCCGTGATTCGGAATCACGGGATTTATTAGCCAACTCTTGAATAAACCAATATTCTTCTAATAATAAGAAGGGCGCTGTGTAACTTCAGTCAAAAAATGAAACTTTTTTTGAATTCGTATGGAACAAAATTAGAAAATCATTTCTATTTTGATCTTTTTTTTTTTTTTTAATCGTATCAAATCCATTTTTTTTTAATAAAAAAAAAGTGACCTTCGAATACCTCTCATTTGAGATATTATGTGAATGGACCTACTACTGACTACTGAATTTAATGAGTAAAAATGAAAACAAATCAAAAAAGTCAATATGAAAACAAATTAACACAAATAAAGGAAATGTAAATAAAGTAAAAGGTATCGCACGATCAGATCAATCAAGAAGATCAAATCTTTATTTTCGTCCAACTAGATTCTGAGAATAGTAATTACTCTAAAACTATCAAATTTTCCTTTCTTTTCTAAGTTCTACATTTTTTCTATATTTATTAGAAATTGTCTTTTCATATCATAAATCGACGCTACCCTGGTAGTTAGTTCAAGAAACAACCTTTCAATCTAATACAACAAAACAATGTGGGCATCACAACTATTGATTATTACAATTCCATTTTTTCGTTGTTCTCTTTCTAGTATCAATATTATATATTACTCTTACTTGTTACTCTACGAATAACCAATTCCTCTTAAAATGAAAAAAAAAGATTCACCAAAAACTTCTACAGTTTACAGCTACAAAAGGGAGATTTTTCAATTTCGCATCTCATTGAATTATCCCAAATATGCTAATCTCCTTCATAAATTATTATGAATGCAACCCGTCGGATTCAATTCACATTTTATCCTATCTTAAGTTTTCTAGCCGGAAGCCAATAATGAAGAGAAAGAAACCTTATACTAGGGAAATTTGTGAAATTGGACATTGAATGGTACATGCATGATTCTACATCGACAAACAACAAGAAAAGAATAAAGAAATTTTCTAGTACTTCATTTCGTTACTGA